AAACTTAAATCTTAAGTTTGGATTAAAAATCCGGTTTATTTTAGTTTTATCTTTTCTCCCACCTTCAGAAGAATAAAACATAGACATTTCGCCTATCATTAGAATTTTCTGAAAGGTAACTATCTCAGTTTCATATCATATAGAAATTTAGATTATATAGAATTTTTGAAAAAGACTTTCGAAAGGAAAGACTTACTATCTTTGGGATCTGATCCTACACCGCTGCTCAATACCTTAGTGGATCAACTCTATTACATAAGTTGATTACTAACGTTTGTCTCACATCATGACATAAGTAAGCAGTTCTTATTGTATCGGCCAAAACCTCGCTAATTGATCTTTACGGTGCTTACTCTATCAATTAGATACTTTACCCATAGACTAAAATAGCTAGGCATATCTATTTCTTCATATTTCAACTTCTATGAAGTTTCTTTCTTTTCTACAGCTAATAAAAATCGTTGTTTTAGACGATGCTTATGTAGAAAGCCCTTTTTTATAGTATTTACTAGTGAATTTGATCTTTCTTTACTTTTTTCTTTCTATAGTGGAGATAGTCGCACGTAATGACAGATCACGGCCATATTATTAAAAGCTTGTGGTAAGAATGGGTTTCGTTCGAGCGCTCGAAAATAATATTCCAAAGCTTTTGTGTGTTCTCCGTTACTTGTGTGGATAAGTCCTATGTTATAGAGTATATAACTTCGGTCATAGGGATCAATTTCTAGTCGCATAGCTTCATAATAATTCTGTAAAGCTTCCGCATAATTTCCTTCGGATTGGGCTGACATCCGTTACGGTCGTCATTCAATTCAAAGAATCTCCGTTACAGAACCGTACATGAGATTTTCATCTCATACGGCTCCTCCCTTATGTGCATAATGATAAAATGATAAAATAAAGAAGATGAAAAACTTCTCATTATGAACTGAGTAGGGCTAGTGTTTTTACAAGAAATCTCTAGCCAACCTTCCTGCAAGAGATCTTTTCTTAACATCAAACGTATTGGTACTAGAGAGAAATGATAACTCCAACAATTTCTTTGTTCTCAACGCTTCCCAAATTCCAGAAATAAGTCACTTCAACAGCCTTCGATGGTTATACGGGTATCCAAAATACAAACGAGATGGATGTTTGTTGTCCCAACCATTCTTTTAGTCCCAAGCCTGCTAAAGAAAGGGATAATTTATCACAAAGTTTTAGTGTTGTTGATTCCTAGGTGTAGTGCTTCTTCCCCTCTGCTGCCTATTGGTATTAGTGGACTAGGATTGACCTGTAATACCGAACCATAGGTATAACCTTTCGCTCAATACTAGAATCGAGAATTGAAACATAGCATCTGAGGCTGCATTAATCGAGGATACACGACAGAAGGAATTGTTCTATTTCCAAACTTTACCTTCAACAAGCGTAGATTTTTTTATTTTCTTTTTTTACCGATCACGAATCGTGTGTATTTCTTTTCTCGTAAGACTGAGAGTAATAAAAAAAATCAAATCGCACCATCTCTGTAATAGGTAAATGCCTCTTTTTCTCCTGAAGTTGTCGGAATTATTCGTAATAAGATATTGGCTACAATTGAAAAGGTTTTATCAATAAAATTTCCATTTATCCGCGATCTAGACATAGGTAGCAATCCATTCTATCATTGTTCTCATTACTTCTCGCGGGAAAATGATCCCCCAAGGAAAAGAATTCTACAGTACGAAATAACATAAAAACATATTCATTCTCATGAAAAAAAGAAAAAAATGGTCAGTCTATTCGATCTTAAAAAATTCAATATTCAAAAAAAGAATTGATAAGAACTAAGAAATCAATATGGGAACCGGATTCGATTCCATCTTACTTTACTGGAATAGTCTACCAATGAAAGAAACTATTCTTATTTGATTGAAGTTACAGCTTAGAATAACCTCAGTTGGTTGAATTATGATACAAAGAAGAAAAAGAATCATTGTATGATGAAAATAGAATAACCGCCCATTTTTTTGTGTTGTATATTTACGTGTATACACTATACAATCAACTATAAAAAAATTCTTTATCTATTTCTATTTTTAATAGAATAGATAGATAGGATAAGGGTTTTTTTGATAACTCTAAAACTGGCCTATAAAGCAATTTGAGAATTCTTCTGATATGGAATCATAGTCTAAATAGATAGAATCATGATCTAAAGATATCCATTAACCATAAAATATAGACCCCTCGCTCAGTCAATTCATTCTAATTTCTAATTTCTTGATTTAATCCGGTCGGTATAGTATAAATAGATAATCAGAAAAAGAAGAAAACATTGTTTTTGCAAACATGAATAGAAATAGAATTTTTTTTTCGTTTTTGTAAGAAAACAATTTTCTCTTTATCCCCCCAGCCTAGAAGGAAAGATCCTGCTTTTATTATGATGAAAAATTTTCTATTTTGATCGCTTTCTAGTTAGATTCTAGTTAGAATTGATTGGTTGTACCTACCCAATAATCTAATATGAATGATTCAT